AGTTTTTAAAAAGATCTATACAGACTCTGGAATGAATAATTTGATCACTGAATATTCGATTCTTCCTTAAACTTTGATTGGAATATGGAATAGATTTACAATAACTCTTAAATTTTTCATATATATATATATATTATAATGGATTCGGGCCGCGATTAATCAATCGTTTACTATGGTCAGTATGTATATATACGTATATAGGGCGGGCATCCTCTCTGTAATTTTGATAGAAGAATTCCGGCTACCAGCGCAACGTAATCAACTTCATTCGTTAGAACAACTTCCATTGAGTCTCTGCACCTATCTTTTTTTATTGTAGTTTTATATTAAAAAAACTATAAATTAAACCCTTTTTCTCAAAATAAAGATTTGGCTCAGGATTGCCCATTTTTAATTCCGGGGTTTCTCTGAATTTGGAAGTTATCACTTAGCAGGTTTCCATACCAAGGCTCAATTTAATCAAGTCCGTAGCGTCTACCGATTTCGCCATATCCCCTTTTGCGACAGGATCCAGTTGTAATTCTATTCAATTCCTTTATTTATTTTATTTATCTTGGAATCAAATCATTGCGTTGAATTTATTAGATAATGATTCTTAGATCTAAAAGTGTATGCCACTATTTTTTTGCCATTCTCTATCATTTCCATTGTATTGAATGAACCCTAATTTGTTCCAATCGGACATGATTCTATCATTGATGTGCCTCCAATTCAATATGAATAGATATATCCCACCTCTATAATCTCTCCTCCCTTCATTTTGACTTTAAAAGCGCAATTTGTAATACTGGAAGGATCGATACTCATTACTTATTTTTTTTTTTTTTCGCCCTATCTTCTCTGAATGACAACAAAGGAATGTCTTAATTATAATTTTAATTGTATCTTTATAATAATAATATCTTTATTCTTAAATCTTAGAATGGATTCACTATCATTATATTATATAATATAATTAATTATATAATTTATTTAGAGATAATTAATAATTACTTAGCATAATTTGGTATAACTGTTCTAAGAAATAATTAGACTTTTCTAAAATATAATATCAAATTCAATTTGATATTATATTCTTAATCAAGTAATAATTATGGAAATATTATGTCTTTTTAAGTATTATTATTAAGTAATTATTAATACTATGAATTAAAATTTTTAAAATAATAAATATTAATTATAAAGAAATTAATAGCTAATATATTAAATCTGGTAGTTTCTGGACTCCCTATTCACTATTTCTATTTCTGCTATGTGAGCCCGCTTAGCTCAGAGGTTAGAGCATCGCATTTGTAATGCGATGGTCATCGGTTCGATTCCGATAGCCGGCTTTTATCTATCTATTTTTTCATGATTGATAATATCTTCTCCCCCCTTTCTTCAAATATCGGTCGCTGATCTATTATGTCGTGTTAACTTGCAACTATGAATAAAAAATAGATTGGAATGGAGCAATTAGATCTATACAGAACAAATCATAAAACAGAGACTTAACTTCTTTACTATCATATACAAAAAATATAGATATTGATACAATGCATTTCATTCTATTTTCATTCTACTTTAGTATTGTATACTTCAGTAGATTTAGCCTTGCTTTGTTTATCCTTTAGTTTAGTCTTAATTTAGATTTTTCTTTAAATTTTTCAATAAAAAAAAAGGAGTTTTATGTCTCGTTACCGAGGGCCTCGTTTCAAAAAAATACGCCGTCTGGGGGCTTTACCAGGATTAACTAGTAAAAGGCCTAGATCTGGAAGTGATCTTAAAAACCAATTGCGTTCTGGGAAAAAATCGCAATATCGTATTCGTCTAGAAGAAAAACAGAAATTGCGTTTTCATTATGGTCTGACAGAACGACAATTACTTAGATATGTGCATATCGCTGGAAAAGTCAAAGGGTCAACAGGTCAGGTTTTACTACAGCTACTTGAGATGCGTTTGGATAACATCCTTTTTCGATTAGGTATGGCTTCAACCATTCCTGGAGCCAGACAATTAGTTAACCATAGACATATTTTAGTTAATGGTCGTCTAGTAGATATACCAAGTTATCGTTGCAAACCCCGAGATATTATTACTACGAAGGATAAACAAAGATCGAAATCTCTGATTCAAAATTATATTGCTTCATCGCTCCGGGAGGAATTGCCAAAACATTTGACTATTGACTTATTCCAATATGAAGGATTAGTAAATCAAATAATAGATAGTAAGTGGATTGGTTTGAAAATAAATGAGTTGTTAGTTGTAGAATATTATTCCCGTCAGACTTGAACCTAATGAAAATAACAAGAAAGGTTCAGACAAAAGGAAATAGATTTAAGAGCCTTGATCCACATTTTTTTTCTTATTCACGTATCACAAATGGATCGGCAGTAGGATTTTTTTTTTTTGCTTTTCCCATATTTCTATTTTACGTACCACAGTAATGTAATTAGGAATAGAGAATCTCTATCAAATCAAATAAAGTTCTTACTTACTGTTGGAATAATGCTATCAATTGTTATTTGAATTTGATACATTGTGATCGGTAACGTTGGTGACTCGATAGAAACGGAAAGAGAGGGATTCGAACCCTCGGTAAACAAAAGCCTACATAGCAGTTCCAATGCTACGCCTTGAACCACTCGGCCATCTCTCCTACATAATCATAATCTTATTATTAACCAGAAACCGAGTGAAGTGAATAGCGAGTCATTCATATTATTTATTCCAGTACGGGTAGGACCCATTACTGGTTACATAGGAATAAAAGATTTCTTTCAAATTTCATATTTCTCAACACCAATTTACTTAATGGATTTTTATATTTCAATTGTATGACGCATACGCATTATGCAAACAAAAGAGTATGGTTACTCTCCTCTATTTTATCATGGAATTATTATTCCATTCTTTATTTTTCCTCTTTTGATTATAACCAAATTAAAACTTTTCGAGTTACCAGAATCTATAGTAAAATAAAGTCCTTGGTTAGTCAACTTAGAGAAAATCGTAATAGTTCCGTTTATCAGTATACTACTTAATTTGTAGGAAATCCAATCTCATTCAAATATTTCATATCTCATCCCCCCTTGGGCACAATTTGAGCGGAATATCCACATCTTTTTTTAGAATTAGTCTATTTTTATGATATTTCGTACTACTGTACAATTCGGATAATTTTCCTTTGGGAAAATGAGAAGAATTATAGAATGGATTGTTAATTATGCCTAGATCCCGGATAAATGGAAATTTTATTGATAAGACTTCTTCAATTGTAGCCAATATCTTATTACGAATAATTCCGACAACTTCAGGGGAAAAAAAGGCATTTACTTATTACCGAGATGGTGCGATTTGATTTTTTTTCTTGCTTTTTTAGACCTTAATCTGAGAGAGAGAAGCGTGGTTCGGGATAGAAAGAAACAAATTTTTTTTAAACCAACGCTTGGTGAAGGTGAAGTTTAAAGATAGAACAATTCCTTCTGTCGTGTATCCTCGATTGATACGGCTTCAGATGCTTTAATTATCGATTTTAGTATTGAGCGAAAGGTTACACCTATAGGTTCTGGATTGCGGGTCAATACTACGCCACTAGTACCAATGGGCGGCATAGAGGAAGAAGCACTACTCTACGGAATCAACAACACGAAAACTTTGTTATATTATAAATTACCCCTTCTCGGTATTGGGACTAATAAGAAAAGAAAGAATGAATGGTTGGGACAACAAACATCCATCTCGTTTGTACTTTGGATACCCATATAACCATCAAAGATTGTTGAAGTGACTGATTCCTGGAAATAGAAGGCGTTGTGAACAAAGAAATTGTTGGAGTGACTATTTCCATCTAGCACTAATACAATTGGTGTTAAGAAAAGACCTCTTTCGGGAAGGCTGGCTAGAAATTTCTTGTAAAAATACTAGCCCCCATCAGTTCATAATGAGAATAGTGAAATCTTGATTCCAGAGATTATGTCCCTTAGTACTATGCACAGAGGGGAGGAGCCGTATGAGATAAAAATCTCATGTACGGTTCTGGAACGGAGATTCTTTGATATAGAATGAACGGCCGTAACGGATGTCGGCTCAATCCGAAGGAAATTATGCGGAAGCTTTACAAAATTATTATGAAGCTACGCGACCAGAAATTGATCCCTATGATCGAAGTTATATACTCTATAATATAGGCCTTATACACACAAGCAACGGAGAGCATACGAAGGCTTTGGAATATTATTTCCGGGCACTAGAACGAAACCCATTCTTACCACAAGCTTTTAATAATATGGCCGTGATCTGTCATTACGTGCGACTATCTCCATTATAGAAAAAAAATAAAGGCTAGTAAATACTAGAATAAAATAGGCTTTCTACATATGTATCGTCCAAAGCAACGATTTTTATCAGCTGTAGCAAGGAAAAATACTTCAAATATAAATGAATAAGTACGCCTATATACTCTATGGATAAAGGATCGAATTGATAGAGAAAGCACCGTAAAGATCAATTAGCAAGTTATTAGGTCGATACAGTTAAGAACTGCTTACTTATGTCATAATATGAGATATAAAGTTAGGAATCTACTTATGTAATAGAGTCGATCTACTAAGGTATTGAGCAGCGGTGTAGCATCAGATCCCAAAGATAGTAAGTTCTTTTTTCTTACGGAGGAAAGTCTTTTCAAAAATTCTATATGAATTTCATATATGAGATGAAACCGAGATAGTTACCTTTCAGAAAATCCTAACGATATAGGGGGAGTTAATTCTTATGAAGGTAGGAGAAAAGATAAAACTGATTATTGATCAAAATTAGAGTTTGAAACTTATGTAATTAACTTAACTTCGTCTGGTTAACCCAAGAAAACTGGGTTAGGTTTATGAAAAATCTAATTCAGTTAGCATAGGGTAGATTAAAAAGATGGGACACAAAAAGAGTCGATTGCTGAGCCGTATGAGGCAGGAAACTCTCAAGTACGGTTCTAAGGGAAGGAATTTAACCACCTATTCCGACCG